CAGAAAGGATTTTTATCCAAACATTAATTGGTCGTGTATTAGCCGATGATATATATATGGGCACACGCTGTATTGCCACTAGAAATCAAGACATTGGGATTGGACTTGTAAATCGATTCATAACCTTTCGAGCACAACCAATAGCTATTCGAACTCCCTTTACTTGTAGGAGTGCATCTTGGATCTGTCGATTATGTTATGGCCGGAGTCCTACTCATGGCGACCTGGTTGAATTGGGAGAAGCTGTAGGTATTATTGCAGGCCAATCAATTGGAGAACCGGGCACTCAATTAACATTAAGAACTTTTCATACCGGTGGAGTATTCACAGGGGGTACTGCAGAACACGTGCGAGCCCCTTCTAATGGAAAAATCAAATTCAATGAGGATTTAGTTCATCCGACACGTACACGCCATGGGCATCCCGCCCTTCTCTGTTCTATAAACTTGTATGTAACTATTGAGAGTGAAGATATTCGACATAATGTAAATATTCCATCCCAAAGTTTTCTTTTAGTTCAAAACGATCAATATGTAGAATCAGAACAAGTGATTGCCGAGATTCGCGCGGGAACATCCACTTTGAATTTTAAAGAGAAGATTCGAAAACATATTTATTCTGACTCAGACGGAGAAATGCACTGGAGCACCGATGTATATCATGCACCCGAATTTACATACGGCAGTGTTCATCTATTACCAAAAACAAGTCATTTATGGATATTATTAGGAGAGCCACGCGGATCCAGTCTAGTTTCACTTTCGATCCACAAGGATCAAGATCAAATGAGTGCGAATTCTCGTTCTGTCAAGAGTTTTAACCTTTCAGGGACGGATGATCAGTTGAGAGAAAAATTCTTTACTTCAGATTTTTCGGGTAAAAAAGAAGATAGGATTCCTGATTATTCAGACCTTAGTCGAATTATATGTACTGGTCGTTGTAATCTCGTAGATCCGACCCTTCTCTACCAGAATTCTGATTTATTCTCAAAGAGGCGAAGAAATAGATTCATCATCCCACTCCAATCGATTCAAGAACGCGAGAACGGACTAACGCCCCCTTCAGATATCTTGATTGAAATCCCCATCAACGGCATTTTCCGTGGAAATAGTATTCTTGCTTATTTGGACGATCCTAGATACAGAAGAAAGAGTTCGGGCATTACTAAATATGGGACTCTAGAAATGCATTCAATCGTCAAAAAAGAGGATTTGATTGAGTATCGAGGAGGCAAGGAATTTAGTCCAAAATACCAAATGAAAGTCGATCGGTTTTTTTTCATTCCCGAGGAAGTGCATATATTACCCGGATCTTCTTCCATAATGGTACGGAACAATAGTATCATTGGGGTAGATACACAAATTACTTTAAATATGAGAAGCCGCGTAGCCGGGTTGGTCCGAGTGGAGAGAAAAAAAAAAAGAATTGAACTTAAAATCTTTTCTGGAGATATCCATTTTCCCGGAGAGACAGATAAGATATCCCGACATAGCGGCGTTTTGATACCACTAAGAACAGGAAAACGAAATTCTAAGGAATCGAAAAAACGGGAAAATTGGATCTATGTTCAACGGATCACACCTAGTAAGAAAAAGTATTTTGTTTTGGTTCGGCCTGTCGTCACATATGAAATAACGGACGGTATAACTTTAGGAACACTTTTCCCTCCGGATCTGTTGCAGGAAAGGGATAATGTGAAACTTCGAGTTGTCAATTATATCCTTTATGGAAATGGTAAACCAATTCGAGGAATTTCTGATACAAATATTCAATTAGTTCGGACTTGTTTAGTATTGAATTGGGACCAAGACAAAAAAAGTTCTTCTAGTCAAGAAGCCCGTGCTTCCTTTGTTGAAATAAGGGTAAATGGTTTGATTCGACATTTACTAAGAATCGACTTGCTGAAATCCACTTTTTCATATATCGGAAAAAGGAATGATCCCTCGGGATCAGGATTGTTCTCGGATAATGGATCAGATTGCACAAAAAGAAATCCGTTTTCTTCGATTTATTCCAAGGCAATAATTCAACAACCCCTTAATCAAAATAAAAGAACTATTCATACGTTGTTGAATAGAAATGCGGGATTCCAATCGTTGATAATTTTGTCATCATCCAATTGTTTTCGAATGGGTCCATTCAACGATGTAAAATATCACAATCACAATGTGATACACAATGGGATAAAAGAATCAATTAACATTACAAAAGATCCTGTAATTCCAATTCAGAATTCGCTGGGGCCTTTAGGAACAGTCCCTCTAATTCGAATTGCGAATGTTTATTCATTTTACCATTTAATAACTCATAATCAGATCTTGGTAAAGAACTATTTGCAACTTGACAATTTAAAACAGACCTTTCAAGTAATTAAATTGAAATATTATTTAATCGATGAAAAGGAGAAAATTTATAACCCCGATCCATGCAGTAACATTATTTTCAATTTGAATTGGTATTTTCTCCATCCCAATTATTGTCAAGAAACATCTACAATAAT